AGTTAGAATTGATTGCTTGTACCTACCCAATAATCTAATATGAATGATTCACTATTCACTCGATTTTCGGTTTTTGATCAGAATCATTATGTAGGAGAGATGGCCGAGTGGTTGAAGGCGTAGCATTGGAACTGCTATGTAGGCTTTTGCTTACCGAGGGTTCGAATCCCTCTCTCTCCTTACCTTCACCTAATTTACCGATCTTACTAATCACAATAGATCAAATAGCAATGGATACGACTATTCCAACAGTTAGACCTTTCTTTGATATGGATTCTCTATTCCTAATGGCTGTGGTACGGAAAAGACTGTTAAAGAAAAGAGTAGACAAGGAATGAAAATATCCCTCTCGGTCTATGACACCTAAACGAAAGAAAAATACGGATCAAACCCTTATTTATCTTAACCTTAGGTTAATTTACTTCGCCGAAAGGGAGCAAAATGGGGTCGAACCCTTATTCTTATTAGTTTTTTTTTTTATTTTTGTTAGGTTTAAGTCTGACGAGAATAATATTCTACAACTAACAATTCATTTATTTTCAAACCGACCCACTTACTATCTATTATTTGATTGACTAATCCTTTATATTGGAATGCTTGAAGAGTCAAATGGTTTGGCAATTCCTCATTAGGGGATGAATCGAGAGAATTTTGAATTAGAGTTTTAGATTTTTGTTCATCCCTCGCCGCAATAGTATCTCGGGGTTTGCAGCGATAACTTGGTATATCTACTATACGACCATTGACTAAAATATGTCTATGGTTAACTAATTGGCGAGCTCCCGGAATAGTCGGAGCCATACCCAACCGAAAAAGGATGTTATCCAGGCGCATTTCAAGCAATTGTAGTAAAACCTGACCTGTTGACCCCTTTGCCTTTCCGGCGATACGAACGTATTTAAGTAATTGTCGTTCTGTAAGACCATAATGAAAACGCAATTTTTGTTTTTCTTCTAGGCGAATACGATATTGGGATTTTTTCCCGGAACGCGATTGGTTTCTAAGATCACTTCCAGCTCTGGGCCTTTTATTAGTTAGCCCTGGTAAAGCCCCCAGGCGACGTATTTTTTTGAAACGAGGACCTCGGTAACGCGACATAAAGACTCCTTCTTCTTATTTATATTTAATTATTATTATTAATTCTTATTGATGAAATTTCATTCTACAGAATAAATCTAAACTAAAAATGAACTAAATTCTAAATAAAGACAAATTTACTGAAGTATTATTCTATTAAAGATGAGTTGGATAAATATCCAGATCTTTATATTCTATATATAGAAAAAGAAAAGGATTCTTTTTATTAGATAATTGGAAATTCCTATAACATAAAAAATAATTGGCTTTTGCGAAAAGAGGAAGACACTTTTTTTTTCAATATTCTGTGATTTCAAAGATGCATTATCAATCATGTAAAACATCGAATAAAATAAATAGAGAAAAGCCGACTATCGGAATCGAACCGATGACCATCGCATTACAAATGCGATGCTCTAACCTCTGAGCTAAGCAGGCTCACATAGCATAAATTCGACATACATAAGAATTCACTCTCAGAATTTTGCTATTAACTATTTAAATTCTTGGCTATTCATATTCGCTATTATGATTATGAATATATTAATTAATAATTTAAAGATTAAAGACTAGAATATAGAATTTCAAATAACTGTTAAATATTATATATATATATATAATAGAACATAACAATTAATGTAGCGATATATAATAAAAAAATTTTTATCACAATTAAATTTATAATAAAAAAAAAAAAAAAAAAAAAAAAAAAAGAATCGACCGTTCAAGTATTCGAAATTTTTTGGGGAAAGGAGTGGAAGAGAGACAGATGTTTAGGGTATGTATCCACCTATATTGAATTGCGGATACAGAAATGATAAAATAGTTTTTGATTGGACCGAATAGGAGCCTCCTATAGATATAGAATATGAAAGAAGATAGACAAGAAATCAAAGACAAAGAGGAGAAAACACTTTTTCGAGACAGGAATCGCCATCTATCTAATGAATTCAACTGTTCCGCTATAAATGAAAGAAAAAATATAAATAAAAGAAAAAAGGGAACGAGATCACAATGAGATTTTCATCTCAAAAAGGGGGATATGGCGAAATCGGTAGACGCTACGGACTTAATTGGATTGAGCCTTGGTATGGAAACTTACTAAGTGATAACTTTCAAATTCAGAGAAACCCTGGAATTAATAAAAATGGGTAATCCTGAGCCAAATCACGTTTTCCGAAAACAAACAAAGGTTCAGAAAGCGAAAATAAAAAAGGATAGGTGCAGAGACTCGATGGAAGTTGTTCTAACGAATGGAGTTGATTGTCTTACATTGGTAGAGGAATCCTTCTAACTTCAGAAAAGATGAAGGATAAACCTGTATACATAATACAGAAGAATTGGTATGAATCGATTCCATATTGAAGAAAGAATCGAATATCCATTGATCAAACCATTCACTCCATAATCTGATAGATCTTTT